TTTTCCATAGAAATGTGTTCGCTCAAGAAAGACTCCAGAAGATATTGATCGTAAATAAGAAGACTGTTTACGAAGAAACAGGAATAGATATTCGCATTCATATACATAAGAATTATGTAGGAACCAAAATAATCTTTTCTTTCTTTTTGAAAAGACGTAAATGGATTTCTTTGAAGTAATGAGACTATTCAAATTATGATATTCGTGGAAAAACAATCGCAATAAATGCAAAGAAGGAACATCTTTGATCCAGCATTGAAGGATTTGAACCAAGATTTCCAGATGGATGGGATGTGGTATTAGTAGATCTGACACATAATTGAAATGTGATAATTTATCCTCTAAAAAGGGAAATATCGAATGAATAGATCGTAAATTCTGAGATTTTGGTATTCTTTTTTCTTCAAGGGAAGATACTAATCGCGACGAGAATGGAATTTCCAGAATGACTCCAAAACCTTCTGATATCATTTGAGAATAAAAATGAGAAGAAAAAGAATTCTTGTGTCCCCAAAATCCATTTTGGTTAGAATCATTCACCGAAGAAATCAAAGATTTCTGTTGATACATTCGAGTAATTAAACGTTTCACAAGTACTAAACTAGATTTATTGTCATAACCGATAATTTCCACAGGTTCGTAAAAAATCAAACTATTGAAGCTATGATAATGAGCAAGTGAGTAAATATACTCCTGAAGGAGTAGCGGATATAGGAAGTTTTGTTGCCGAAATCTATCTTTTTTCAATCTAAATATCCTTGTAATTCTGCCATTTAAATACATTTCTACTGTAACTAAAAAAGGGAGACACTCCTTATGTTATGAAATGATACATAGTGCAATATGGTCGGAACGGCGTATGCGTATGTTGTATGTAGTATATTGTTTCTCTTATACTTATACTAAAATACTATTTATATATTTCTAATAAAAGAGTCTAAATTATAATTAGAATAATAATAATAGAATATTCTTATTCTACTTATTATAAGAGATAATTTATAAGAGATAATTAGATAATTCTAATAATATAGTCTAGTATTATTATATACTATGCACTGTCTATACTTTTACTTTAAATAATATATACTTTTATACTGTAACTGTGATGTAAAAAACATAATGATAATTAAAAGATTATATAATTATATAAAAGTAAGAACAAATAAAGAATATATACCCCGGAGACAGAGAGCCCAATATACAGATCTTTTTCCTTTCTATCCAATTTGGTTTCTTTTCTTTGTTAATCTAACTAGGATAACAATAAAAGAAATAAAGAAAATATAAAATAACAATAAGAAAAAGGGGTAAAAATCTTTTATTTTCGCAACCCAATCACTCTTTTTGACTTTGGAAAAGATTCTTTTTTTATCACTATACTATTTCTTCTACACATCCGTTTCCAATCCACAATAAAGAATAATTAGGATTAATAAAAAAAAGAATCAATGGTCCACTCACAATTCACAAGAGAACCTTTTCCCATATAAGGCACTAATCTATTTTTAACGTATAATTAGTAATTCGATCGGGTAATCATTCAAATTAAGAAAGGAAGCTCGTTGCTTTTTTGTCTTACTTGAATTGGAGCCATAAGGCTCTATCCATTTATTCACTAGACCCGAAATACTTTACTGAACTTTCAAATTATTATAGTTTATAGTTATAAAAAGAAAGATTCTCCTTCTATTTCTATTATGAGTACTAGAAATCTTCTTTTTCTATGATTATATTATATATTATTCTTTTTTATATTTTTCTATTCTTTTTACGACATGCTTTTTTTTCCATTCATTACCTTTCAGGATCAGTCGCGGTCTTATAAACTTTACCAATAGTCTAGACGAATTCCTTCATCCAAATGTGTAAAAGATCATAGTCGCAATTAAAAGCCGAGTACTCTACCGTTGAGTTAGCAACCCGGATCAATATGAAGTGTAGATATGATCGAAATAAAAAAAATCCAGCAAACTCATTCATTTTAATAAAGTGAAGGAAAAAGCCAATAGGGAATGGGATAAAAAGATGTATTTATATACGATCAAATTATATTTGCTTAATACGCCATTGTCAATATGAATGGACGGACTCTTTAGAAAACAAATTCCAATAAATTATATATAAATTTGTGTTGGATTAGTACAACATAAAGAATAAAACTTTGAGCGGAAAAAAGAAATAAGAAATAAGGAAAAGGTAGAGATAGAAAAAATAGCGGCTTTCTTTAATCAAAAAAAGAAAAGTACAATACAAATACAAGAAGAAAGATTACCCCCCTTGTTGGGGGGTTCCACAAAAAGAAGCAAGAAAAAAATACGAAGAAGAAAAATAATAATAATAATAAAATAAGTATGAATAGAACAAGAAAAGAAGAAACTTTGAATAAAGAATTACACAAAGATAGGTACTAGTTACCCTATCCTTTTTTTATTCATGATTTCCCTTTCTTTTTTTATCAAAAGAAACTCGAAATTCTTTAAAGAATTCTGCCTTCCTTAAAATATCATAAACAGTCCCTGTGGGTTGAGCACCTTTTTCAAGGAAATATAAAATAGCAGGAACATTTGAATAAGTTTGATTCTTTATCGGATCATAAAAACCCACTTTTCGAAGATCTCTTCCTTCTCTTCGGGATCGAACATCAATTGCAACGATTCGATAGATGGCTCATTGGGATAGATGTAGATAAAAGATGCCCCCCTAGAAACGTATAGGAAGTTTTCTCCTCATACGGCTCAAGAAAAAATGATTATAATTTATAGAATTTCTCTTTCTATCTATTTTCTATATCTATATAGATAGAAAGGGAAATGGATCCATAAAGAATTAGACTGTAATTTGAGCCTTTTTTTCCTTCTTTACAGAAAAATAAATTTCATTTGTACTCCTAACTCAAGTTGGGTAGTTTTGAAAGAGTTCCAAAGGAAATCCTTAGAATTTCTTGAGCTGTCTCTAACCTCTTTTTTTGTCTCCTTTCGGATCTATTTTTTTTTACTCATTCTGACCCAATTGTTGAGACAAGTTAAAATAGTGTTTCCTTGTTCCGGAATTTGTTTGTCTTTGCTTTGCGCTTTGTGAAATCATTGGGTTTAGACATTACTTCGGCGATCCTTACTCCTTTTCAAAAAGGCAGCAACATACCTTTTGTTCTTTCTAAGGAAAAGGGAAAAATCATACGAAAGATTGATTCCTTTGTGATACACTCTTGATCGAAACAGTTTGAAAATTTCGACAAATTTGATCTTTTTTCATTTCAAACTTGTTCAATTTTGAACCTTTCCATTTATCTATATTTAGATATTGATGATATATTTACAAAGTTGGTATAACTTATTTATTGTCACTAACCCTAGATTATTCCCCCGATAAATGAATCAATCATTTTTGCTCGAGCTCCATTATATGCTCTACCTTTCATATGCTATACCTTTATATAGCATTAGTATCTTTATATAGCAACCCAAGACAAATTAAATCAGGTTCCTAGCAGAACAAACTATGTCGAGACAAGAGCATCTTCATTCGTATAGAAAATGGTGGATGTCAGAATCCACAGCCAATCATGTCCTTCAAGTCGCACGTTGCTTTCTACCACATCGTTTCAAACGAAGTTTTACCATAACATCCCTCTAATTTTATTTTAATTTGGAACCGTATGCAATTGATTCAATATGGAATCATGAATAGTCATTGGCTGAACCGATACATAATAATCTACACTTATAGATAAGTGTTTATCCGGAAAGGATTTCACTTAAAATTACCCCATATTTTCTCATATGAATAATATCACATGAAAAAAAACAAATCAGTTTTCAGCAAACTTATTTACATCTTCAACAGATCTTTCGGGATTCGGGATTGTCCATCATAAAAGATCCCTCTTTTTATTAAAAAAAAAAGAAATTAGAAACCTTAAAAAAAGCCTTTGACTTTACTTTCATTCAAATGAAAAATAAATCCTCATGAATGGATAAAAGTTTTTATCCACTTTAACTAAAACTTTAACTAAATAATATACTAAATTAACTATACTAAACTAAATATTTTATTTAAATTTAAATATTCATAAATATTAAATTATAGAATAATAAGATTCTATTAATAAGAAAAATACACAAAAATATACAATATATATTCTTATGTAAGAATTATGTATTAATATATTCTAATATGAATATTTATGAAATATGATTTTATGATTCTAATATTATGATTTACTTATTATTTACCATCTCCATTTTTTTCATTGAATTTAAAACAGAGAGATAGTTTGAGAATAAAGTTTCTTTGTTTTCATTATTATGGAGTAGAAAAAGTCTCGTGTAAGGTAAGATCAAAGAGAAAATAAGAATCCTCGGATTCTGATCTTTTCACATCCATCTCCGTCATATAAAACAAATAATCGTTAACGAAAGTAATCACGAATATTTAAAATAAAATACTTTTTTAGTAAAAAAGTAAAAAAAAAAGATATGATTCTAAGAATGATTCTTAGAATTCAGATCGGATAACATTGTATCCAACATTAAACAGAAAATTTTTGAATTAAAATCTCAATCTGGGACGGAAGGATTCGAACCTCCGAGTAACGGGACCAAAACCCGTTGCCTTACCGCTTGGCCACGCCCCATTTTGATTTGGTTTAAGAAAAACTAAGATAAATATTGGTTATTCGTCAATAACCAACCAAAAGAAAGATAGAACATGTTGTCGCTAAGATTCAACACAATAGATATAGAATCAAAAAGATTAATTGATCATTACTTAGAATTCAATTAAGATATTGTATGAAAATAGAATTCCTTGTATTCTTATTTGATTGGAGAATTAAGGAAGGATTCTTGATTGGGGAGAAAAATAAGAATTTCTTTCTTTTATCTGCCTTTTTATTTTCAATTTTCCCTCAGAAAAACAACTCAATACAATCTGATAATTTATTATCATTTAAATTTAATTTGAATCTTTAAGAACAAGAAAAGAATATTTGTTATGTTTAATATCTTTAGTTTAATCAGTATCTGTCTTAATTCTACCCTTTATTCGAGTAGTTTTTTCTTCGCCAAATTGCCCGAGGCTTACGCCTTTTTCAATCCAATCGTAGACGTTATGCCGGTTATCCCTGTACTCTTTTTTCTATTAGCCTTTGTTTGGCAAGCTGCTGTAAGTTTTCGATAAAAATTAAATCTCTATTCAATTCATAATTTCTTCGATAAAAAAAAAGATGAGATTTTTCTTCTGAAAATCAATAAGATCATAAATAAGATTCAGATAAGTCTGGACATTAGGAACCCTCGATTCAAAAAGCGAAATTCTGGTATTTTATATTTATATATTTAAATTTAATTTAAATAAGGAAGGGGGGCGATGATCTTTATCTTTAATCAACTAATCAGCTTATTTCTTTTGTTCTGACCTTTCCTTTATAAGATCCCATACAATACATAATTATAGATATGGATATGGCAAGAAATCTTTGATAACGAAAAGATACGAATCTTATTACATTAGAATATTACATTAGAAAGATAGAAAGAAATTCGTGAAAATAAATTTCAAAAAAACTTCCTTTTTTTCATCTTTATAGCGTCATATCAAAATAGTGTAGTGTATAGTGTGTATCGTAAAATAGGTGATCTATTTCCTTAAAAAAAAATGATCTTATCTTATCTTGGAGATTTGTAATGCTTACTCTTAAACTATTCGTTTACACAGTAGTAATATTCTTTGTTTCTCTCTTCATCTTCGGATTCTTATCTAATGATCCGGGGCGTAATCCTGGGCGTGAAGAATAAAAAAAGAGATGAGATTTGTTTTTACTTTTTCCTTGATTTTTTAATAGGTAAATGTACAAATAAATGGAATAGATGCTAGATAAAGATAAAAGATTCATAAAATAAAATAATCGAAATTTATTCTAATTATAAAATCTCAAGTGATCAGGGGGGTCGGAGAGAGAGGGATTCGAACCCTCGGTACGAATAATTTGTACAACGGATTAGCAATCCGACGCTTTAGTCCACTCAGCCATCTCTCCCCATTCCAAATTGGAAATTTATCATGTGATTTAACACGTGAAGTCAAGATTGAGAAAAATTTTTATTTTCCTTCAATGATTCGAAACATATTTATCCAATAGAAAGAATACCTTACGTCTTTTATAAGGTTCATTTCCCCGGCCTGGTTAAGTATAAGTACTGGCCGGGCCAGTACTTCTTTTGTTCCGACGAATAAAAATTGTTATTGAAACAAGAAGAGTAATTTTCATTGCCATTCCTAAAAGATTAAAGATTATAATAGATAGATTATCTTATAAATTCTTTAAAAAAGATTATCTATAATTATCTATATCTAGATTAATATAGAATATTCTATATTACTATATATATATATTACTATATTAATAATCTATATTAATAGAATATATTCAATTGAAATATTAAATATTAGAGATTATATATCTATTCTTAGTATATTATAGTACCTTATATAGTACTTCTAGTAAATTAGAGTATAAATTAGAATATTTAGTATTTATAGTAAAAGTGTTCTAGTAAAATAGTATTTCTAGTAAAATAGTATTATAGTATATAGTACTATATAGTACTAATCTTTTTTACTAATATCTTTTTTACTAATATCTTTTATCTTTCGTCTTTATTTTCTTATTCTTAAGTATAAAATTCGGAAATTCATTAATGAAAAACGAATTTCATCCTAAATGAAAGTTGAAGTTCAGTATTATATTCATCTTAATAATTCACTTAAGAAATCTTAATAAGAAGGAAGTATTAATAAAGAAAAGAAATATATCTGAAAGAATATCAAATAGAAAACACACATTTATAAAATGAGACTATAAATCATTTACTTGTTCAAAGCAAAGGACAAACTTGAAAGTTTGAGGCCCAATTTACCCAAATTCAGAAAATCTGGCGGTTCAAGTGAAGGGAAGTTTAAAAAAAAAATACTTATGACTTTAATACACTATTGAAATTTGACTAAACTTTTTGCTATTCACCTATTTCTTTTTCAATCCCGCGCCGCGGCGGAACAAAATACGTGTTAATGCTGTAATTTTCATGATTCTGATGCTATCTTTACTGCGTCTAATTACTTTGTTGGACAAAAGATCTATTCATATCCAATAATGAATATGTAGCGGGTATAGTTTAGTGGTAAAAGTGTGATTCGTTCTATTAACAACTTCAATAGTTAAGGGGTCTTTCCATTTTTTTATTCCGATCAAAAATCAAAAACTTTATTTCTTAAAAAGATTTAATCCTTTACCCCTCAATAGGACATTTGAGGAAAGAATATACATTCTCACGATTTCTATCCAAAAGGCAATCAGAATTTTAATAAAAAAATTGGATTATGGAGTCGAGAAGCATAATTTTTTTGATTGGTTCAATTCTAATTATTCCAATTGAACCAATTGAATAAGTATGAATAAAGGATCTATGGATGATAGTACAAAACTTTCAATCGTAACTA